AGAGAATTCGATGAAGAGAAAATGGATTATGGGAGTGTGTGACTTGAACTCTTGATTAGTCTATGTAGCTATATACCTGCCGCATTGGCATTGGAATTCACAAGTAAATGTGTCTTTGTTCCAACCGCCGCGTAAGCCCTATACAGAGGATAGGCTGGTTCGCTTGAAGAAAAAAATTTCTATGATCAAGTCCACATCATGTTGTACATGAACCGGCTCCGTAAAATCCAGTATAATAAATGAAATAAATAGAGTTTATCTATTTCATTTACTTAAGATTTATTAAGACTTAATAGTATGAAAATCCATTCATTTCCTATGCATTAATATGATCCATAATACTATCGGAGTGAAACAGGAGGTCTAAAGAATAACAGAGGTTAGACTATATTAGTAACAAGTAAACCATTTATGTAGTCCCCAATATTTTGGGACTAAATACCAATCGTAAGGGCTGAGACAACCCAGAAAGCACTTGATCGTATCATGGATCAACTTTGTAAGCATAAGCCTACTTGGGTATTGAGTAGTTATTTGTAAGAACGGAACTCTTTGCAACTCCGGAAAAAGAAGTCAGTAAACTTTTTAAATTTTGCTTACATGGAACCGTTTTTTTATTTATATATGTTTCTATTTATATATGTTTCTATTTATATATATGATATGTATATGATATGTGCGGATATATGGAACATATAGATTTTATCTGGATTCGTTTGGCTCTTTTGATTGCTACTCGAGCCGGATGATGAAAAATTATCATGTTCGGCTCCTTCGGGGGATGAATCGATAATAATTCACCTATCCTAATAACAAAAAAACCTGATTTGAATGATCCTGTATTAAGGGCTAAATTGGCTAAGGGTATGGGTCATAATTATTACGGAGAGCCCGCATGGCCCAACGATCTTTTATATATTTTTCCAGTAGTAATTCTAGGTACTATTGCATGTAACGTAGGCTTAGCGGTTCTCGAACCATCAATGATTGGTGAACCGGCAGATCCATTTGCAACTCCTTTGGAAATATTACCGGAATGGTATTTCTTTCCTGTATTTCAAATACTTCGTACAGTACCCAATAAATTGTTGGGGGTTCTTTTAATGGTTTCAGTACCTACGGGATTATTAATAGTACCTTTTTTAGAGAATGTTAATAAATTTCAAAATCCATTTCGTCGGCCAGTAGCGACAACTGTCTTTTTGATTGGTACCGCCGTTGCCCTTTGGTTGGGTATTGGTGCAACATTACCTATTGAAAAATCCTTAACTTTAGGCCTTTTTTAATTCAATTGTGAACTAGCACGACGTGTGTATCTAGGGAAAAGTCACTTTGACGCGACTATTCCCTAGATACGTCTATTCAATTCTGAATTTATCTAGAATATAGGAATTGGATTAAATATTCAAAAACCATTTTCATCTTAAAAAAAAATACGAAAGAAATTCAATAGATTTAAAACTTATTGTTCGAAATTACCAAATGTTTTTCTAGAATGTCCAATATCTGTTTTATATCTTCTATGCAAACATGTTCCATTTTCATAAGATCTTCCTGGCTGTTATTCAAAAGGTCCAACAATGTATATATATTGGACCTTTTGAGGCAATTATAGATCCTTGGGGGCAATTCTGATTGGTCAATAAAAATCGATTTTAATGTTATTTCTTTTTTGTTTTTTCTGAGTTTAGTCAATTTATCATGAAAGATAAAAGGCAATAAAGGAACCGTGTGTTGATTGTTCTCTAAATTTGAGTTTTCTTCGTCCATATGTAAAAAGGGAATAAAAAAATCAATCAAATTACGAGAGGCTTCAAGAAGTGCTTCTTTCGGAGTTAAACTTCCGTTTGTCCATATTTCGAGAAAAAGTATCTCTTGCTTTTCATTCCCATTGCCATAAGAATGAATACTATGATTTGCATTTCGAACAGGCATGAATACAGCATCTATAGGATAACTTCCATCTTGAAAGTTCTGTGGCGTGTTTTTAAGATATCCTCGATTTCTCTCGATTTCTAATCCAATACACAAATCAATTGGTTCCATCAGGCTAGCTATATATTGCGCATTATCAACGATTTCGACATAAGGTGGTAACACGATATCTTGAGCAGTTACATATTTAGGACCTTTGACACAAATAGATGCGTTGCAGGTTCCATATAGATTACTTCTGAATACAATTTCTTTCAAATTCATTAAGATTTCATGGACCGATTCTTGAATACCCGCTATGATAGAATATTCATGTGAGACTTTCTCAGATTTTACACGTGTGATACATGTTCCTTCTATTTCTCCAAGTAAAGCTCGTCGTATCGCAATGCCTATTGTGTCGGCTTGCCCTTTTATAAGCGGAGACAGAATAAACCGTCCATAATAAAGACGTTTACTATCTGTTCTTGATTCAACACACTTCCACTGTAGTGTCCGAGTAGATACTGTTATTTTCTCTCGAACCATAGTAATAATATTGGATTAGATCATTGAATCATTTATTTCTCTTGTTTTTCTTGAAAATTATTCAATCGGCATTTTTACACACGCCTTTTTTTTGGAGGTCTACAGCCATTATGTGGCATAGGGGTTACATCTCGTACGAAAGTTAATAATATACCACTTCTACGAATAGCGCGGAGCGCTGCGTCCCTCCCGAGACCGGGACCTTTTATCATGACTTCTGCTCGTTGCATACCTTGATCCACTGCCGTACGAATAGCATTTGCTGTTGCGGTTTGAGCAGCAAATGGTGTCCCTCTTCTCGTACCCTTGAATCCACAAGTCCCGGCAGAGGACCAAGAAAACACCCGTCCCCGTACATCTGTAACAGCGACAATGGTATTATGGAAGCTTGCTTGAACATGAATAACTCCTTTTGGTATTCTACGCGTACTCTTAACCGAACTAATGCGTGCATTCTTACGTGAACCAATTCTGGGTATAGCTTTTGGCATATTTTATCATTTCATAAATATGAGTCAGAGATATATGGATATATCCATTTCATGTTAAAATCATGTTAAATTAAAAGAGATTCCTTATTTAATTTATGTATGTATCCGGTTTCTTTAGCGAGTCTGATTATCCCTGCCTTTGTTTATGTCTCGGGTTAGAACAAATTACTATAATTCGCCCCCGCCTACGAATTAGCCGGCATTTTTCACAAATTTTACGAACAGAAGCTCTTATTTTCATATTGGTTATTCCTTGTCTTAAATCTGAATCTATTTCTTGGAAGAAAATAAGTTTCTTGAGATTGTGTGTGTGCACCTTGCATCATATTCTCACGAAAGGAATGTTCAAGTTAAAAAACCGATTAATCCTTCGAATCCTTCTTGTTTCGGAGTCAATAAATTATGCGTTCCCTGGTTGAATCATAACGACTTACTTCCATTTTTACTCTATTTCCTGGTAGTATCCGTAAAAAACTACGTCGAATCTTTCCTGAAATAGAGCCTCGAATCAGATCTTCAGTATCTAAACGAACCCGGAACATGCCGTTGGGAGGCGATTCGGTGATTAAACAAACCTTCATGAATCCATTTTGGTTCTTTCAGTACAGGTAAAACCCCCTTGAAGTATCAACTAACGTAGGAGGAACAATATTGGACAACTCGTCTCTTTTCTTTTTTTTTACAATTACAACTAGTAAGTTTCAAATCCAATTTGTCTATTATTAAGGATTACCATATATAACACAAAATTTCTCCGCCGATTCCTTCGAGCCGAGCCATCCGGTCTGTCATTATACCTCGAGAAGTAGAAACAATTACAATCCCCATCCCGCCTAAAATTCGAGGAATTCGTTGAGAGTTAGAATAAATTCGTAGACCGGGTCGACTGATACGTTTTAAATTTAAAATATTTCTATAGGGCCTTTTTGTAGTCCTTCCGTGTTGTAATGTTAAAACCAAAAATTTTTTGTTGTTTTCTCGATGTGTTCTCACGTTTTCGATAAAACCTTCTTGTAAAAGTATTTTAACAATATTTTCCGTAATATTGGTAAATATTATTCGAACCACTCTTTTTTTATCCCTATCGGCATTTCGTATAGAGGTTATTATCTCGGCAATAGTATCCCTACCCATGGTAAGCTGAAATTATTAGTGAATCCAAATTTGATATAATCAACATGTTTGTTTTACGTATTTTTTTTCTAAATATGACTAATCATTAACGGTATATGCGTGAGATACAATCTTATTTCTTTCAAATACTCCAACTATCCACGATCTCGGTTTATAATACCTCGGGAGCTAATGAAACTATTTTAGTAAAATTTAATTGTCTCAACTCCCGGGCGATCGCGCCAAAAATTCGAGTTCCTTTGGGATTTCCTTCTTGATCAATAACAACCGCAGCGTTGTCATCATATCGTATTATCATACCGTTGTCACGTTTGAGCTCTTTACGGGTACGTACAATTACAGCTCTGACCACTTCTGATCTTTTTAGGGGCATATTTGGTACTGCTTCTTTGATCACAGCAACAATAACATCACCAATATGAGCATATCGACGGTTGCTAGCTCCTATGATTCGAATACACATCAATTCTCGAGCCCCGCTGTTATCTGCTACATTTAAATGGGTCTGAGGTTGAATCATATCATTTTGTAATCTGTTCTTTCAATGCAAAGGACGAAGAAAAAAAAGAAATATTCCTTATCTAAAATAAAAAATTTGCAATTCTCCAAGAACCCCCTTTTGGTTCTACTTTTTTATCCTTTATCCCGAAATAATGAATTGAGTCCGTAGAGGCATTTTTGATGCTGCTATTGAAATTGCCCCTCTAGCTATATTTTCTGTTACTCCGGTCATTTCATAAAGTATTCGACCTGGTTTAACAACAGCTACCCAATATTCGGGGGATCCTTTACCCGACCCCATACGCGTTTCGGCAGGTCTTACTGTAACTGGTTTGTCTGGAAATATCCGTACCCATATTTTGCCACCACGACGTACATTTCGTGTCATTGCTCGTCGACCCGCTTCTATTT